GTGAAATATCTTAATATAAAGGAATCCACCTATATCTCTCTTTTTCTTTATAAACGTCAATATAAATTAAATAGAATATTAAATGTATGTACATACTTTCTCAATTTCATTTGTTTATTTGATCCATTTAATACAGATAATCCCCATTCGATGAAAACTTCTTCAGATTTATAAAGGGGGTTACCCCATGAATGGTTAACCGTGTAAACCCTGATATAAAAATAGAAAATGAGTCAATAAAACAAAACATAAATCCAATTTCTAAAAAAAAATCTTACAAAAATTGCCGAACGGTCTAGAAAACTAAAACAATTGATACAGGTTGGTAGAGTTTTATTATTAACGCAATTAGGAGTACTTCTAGAGTCCACTTCTTCCCCACACTACGAGAGAGAGGGAAAATGTAAAAACTACCATTAAAGCAGCCCACGCGAGACTTACTATATCCATGTGAATTCTGTCCCCTATTTCTATGAATATGAAGAAACTATTCCATTATTGTTCACTAATAATAGTGAAATCACTGGTGCAGAGTCAAAAAAAGGGAGAGGTATTTGGTCACCATTGATGAACTACTCCAAAAAATCCGCTTATCTTATAATGAGTTATTCTTAATTATAGAATTTCTAGTAGAATCGACAAGATGTAAACATAAGCAAATGGACACTTTTTGAAGTATCTAAGGAATCTCACTCACATGTAGAAAGAATAAGACTTTTTCTTTCTTTTATCGTTTTTTATTTTTGGAAGTAAAATGAAAGGCAATTCTTCATCTAATTTCATATTGATTGAATGTCTGAGCATTACGAGACTTTCATGAGTCTGTATCCAAAGTATCTTAGGTCCTTTCCAAAAAAAAAAATTTAATTCCTATCCAATCTAATGGAAGACTCAGTTAAGTGGAACTAAATTAGTAGTGGAAAGTCAAGATTTACGGATTTCCCTCCACTACTTTAAGTTTTCCTTGAATATAATAGGCAAAACTTTAGGTTAGAGAATAGAACCTCGAGAGCCCGGGGCTTATAACCACGAAACGAAAGTATCAAGAGTCTTTTCCTACGTTTGTTATAATAGGGTCTGTTGTTGAGGCGGCACCCGGATTTGAACTGGGGAAAAAGGATTTGCAGTCCCCCGCCTTACCACTCGGCCATGCCGCCAAAACGATAGAAACTAGATTCCAATTTTCTCTTTTTTTTTTCAACTCTGAAAAAAAAATATATATAGATTTTGAGTCACAAAATATAGAATCCAGTACAAACCAGAACCATTAACTATTGACTGTAAATTCATGACCATTTTTTAATTCAAATTAAAATCTACATTTTTTTCTTTCTAATAATATTAAGAAAATCATTAGAAATGGATTTATAACTAATCTATATTGATTTTTTTCAATTCAAAAGAAATCTTCTTCAGTTTCAATTATAACAGTAATGATGAGTATATGTAAACCCCAGAATCAGAACATACGTTACGTTGTGTTATAGAGCTATAGCTCTATAATGGGATATTTTATCTCTCTAGGGATGCTTTTGAGGAGTAATTCTCACTAAATTTTTATATTTCAATTTTTGATTGAATACATTGAAGAGAAAATTTCATTTTTGATAGAGCACAGCATGTGCTGTCCCAAATAGAACTGTACCACAATAAAAGAAGAAAAATAGACATAAATATCTGTGCATTCTTTTTTTTTTTTTAATAATAAAAAAAATTAATAAATAAAAAAACACCAGTTTTCTTACCTACTTAAATTCAATGATATTCTAACGATATCTATTCAAAATAGGTAAAAATCAATCTCTTTTTTGCAAATATTTTTTTGAACAATGAAATACAAATACATGGAAAAGTAAAGTGGTTAAAAAAAAAATTTTCTATTTATTATATGTTTATCTGCTCGAACAGATCCAATCGTGGATACATTTTTTTTATGGTATGCAATCGAATTGGAATATGTAATATCATAGGTGAAAATGAAATTACTTTTTTCTAGTCTTTACAAAACTCCATAAGTTCCAGTGGTATTTCTCAATTCTGTTCCATTTGGATCTCTTTCTTATAAAAAATGCCATTTGAATCTAGTCTCCGTTCATACGTATTTCATACATTCCATATATCGTGGAGTTGAATAAAATTTCATGTGATTCAGTAAACAGAATAGAAATTCCATTATTGCTAGATCGAATTCTATGGATATTATTCGGTGAAGAATGAGAGATGGGATGGGATTTTTTCAATAAACGGATAAATGGGAAATTCAAAAAAGATGCTCGGGGATGGAAAAGAGGGAACATCTACAATACCCGGATTTAATCAGATACAATTTGAAGGGTTTTATCGGTTTATTGATCAGGGTTTAATAGAAGAACTTTCTAAGTTTCCAAAAATTGAAGATATAGATCACGAAATTGAATTTCAATTATTTATGGAAACATATCAATTGGTAGAACCTCTGATAAAAGAACGAGATGCTGTCTATGAATCACTTACATATTCT